TGTGAATCTGCGAGGACCACCTCGTAAGGCTAAATATTCCTGAATGACCGATAGTGAAATAGTACCGTGAGGGAAAGGTGAAAAGAACCCCGGGAGGGGAGTGAAAAGAACATGAAACCATAAACTTACAAGCAGTAGGAGGACGACTAAAACGTCTGACTGCGTGCCTGTTGAAGAATGAGCCGGCGACTTATAGTTAGTGGCAGGTTAAGGCAGTGAATGCTGGAGCCATAGTGAAAGCGAGCCTGAATAGGGCGTTTGTCACTAGTTATAGACCCGAACCCGGATGATCTAACCATGGTCAGGTTGAAGCTTAGGTAATACTAAGTGGAGGACCGAACCGACTGATGTTGAAAAATCAGCGGATGAATTGTGGTTAGGGGTGAAATGCCAATCGAATTCGGAGCTAGCTGGTTCTCCCCGAAATGCGTTTTGGCGCAGCGGTAAATGTTATAATTTAGGGGTAAAGCACTGTTACGTATGCGGGCTGGTAATTCGGTACCAAATCGTTGCAAACTAAGAATACTAAATGTATAGTTTACCAGTGAGACTGTGGGGGATAAGCTCCATTGTCAAGAGGGAAACAGCCCAGAGCACCAGTTAAGGCCCCAAAATAATTACTAAGTGGTAAAGGAGGTGGGAGTGCATAAACAATCAGGAGGTTTGCTTAGAAGCAGCAATCCTTTAAAGAGTGCGTAATAGCTCACTGATCGAGTAAACCTGCGCCGAAAATGTATGGGACTAAGTAATTTGCCGAAACTGTGCGATATATTGATATTAAAATATATCGGTAGGGGAGCGTTCTGTTGTAGATCGAAGTATTAGCGTAAGCGGATATGGACGAAGCAGAAGTGAGAATGTCGGCTTGAGTAACGAAAATATAGGTGGGAATCCTATACCCCGAAAACCCAAGGTTTCCTCCGGAAGGCTCGTCCGCGGAGGGTAAGTCAGGACCTAAGGCGAGGCTGAAAAGCGTAGTCGATGGACAACGGGTTAATATTCCCGTACCATTTTTTATTGATATCGAGGGACGGAGAAGGCTAAACTAGCCGGATATTGGTTACCGGTTTAAGCGTTCGAGATGTAGAGAAACGGCGAAAACGTTTTGAGTTAAGGCGCGAATACGAGACGCTACGGCGTCGAAGTAGTGTATGTCATACTTCCAAGAAAAGCTTGCACTGTCATAAATAAAAAATGCCTGTACCATAACCGACACAGGTGGGTAGGTAGAGTATACTAAGGGGCGCGAGATAACTCTCTCTAAGGAACTCGGCAAAATAACTCCGTAACTTCGGGAGAAGGAGTGCCTTATTTAAATAAGGTTGCAATAACAAGATCCAAGCAACTGTTTACCAAAAACACAGGTCTCCGCTAAGTCGTAAGACGATGTATGGGGGCTGACGCCTGCCCAGTGCCAGAAGGTTAAAGAAGTTGGTTAGCATCTGCGAAGCTGATAACTGAAGCCCTGGTGAACGGCGGCCGTAACTATAACGGTCCTAAGGTAGCGAAATTCCTTGTCGGGTAAGTTCCGACCCGCACGAAAGGCGTAATGATTTGGATACTGTCTCGGAGAGGGGCTCGGTGAAATAGACTTGTCTGTGAAGATGCGGACTACCTGCACCTGGACAGAAAGACCCTATGAAGCTTTACTGTAACTTGAAATTGAAATTGGACTTTATTCGCGCAGTATAGGTGGGAGGCGTTGAAAATACTCTTGCGGGAGTATTCGAGCTATCAGTGAGATACCACTCTTATAATGTTAGATTTCTAACTTTGAACCATTAGCTGGTCAAAGAACAGTTTCAGGCGGGCAGTTTGACTGGGGCGGTCGCCTCCCAAACGGTAACGGAGGCGTACAAAGGTTTCCTCTGAACGGATAGAAATCGTATCTAGAGTATAAAGGCATAAGGAAGCTTGACTGTGAGACCTACAAGTCGAGCAGGGACGAAAGTCGGTCTTAGTGATCTGACGGTACTGAGTGGAAAGGCCGTCACTCAACGGATAAAAGTTACTCTAGGGATAACAGGCTGATCTCCCCCAAGAGTTCACATCGACGGGGAGGTTTGGCACCTCGATGTCGGCTCATCGCATCCTGGGGCGGTAGTACGTCCCAAGGGTTGGGCTGTTCGCCCATGAAAGCGGTACGCGAGCTGGGTTCAGAACGTCGTGAGACAGTTCGGTCCATATCCGGTGTAGGCGTTAGAATATTGAGAGGAGCCTTCTCTAGTACGAGAGGACCGAGAAGGACATACCTCTGGTGTACCAGTTATTGTGCCAACGGTAAACGCTGGGTAGCTATGTATGGAGTGGATAACCGCTGAAAGCATCTAAGTGGGAAGCCCACCTCAAGATAAGTATTCTCATCACGTAAGTGAGTAAGGTCACGGTAAGACTAACCGTTTGATAGGCATTAAGTGTAAGTACAGTAATGTATGTGCTGAGATGTCCTAACAGACCGAGGACTTGAATTATTTTTAGTATGTTACGAAAATAAAGTATTTCTTTCTTTAAGGTGTTATCTTAAAGAAATTCTGCTTTGCTCTTTCTAGCCTAGTAGAACCACACTGATCCATCTCGAACTCAGTTTTGTGAAATTCTAGAGCACTGACGATACTCTGCACGGGAGTGCATTGGGGAAAATAAGTCAAGAGCAAAGCTTCGTTGATTAAGACAAAGTAAGCTTTCAAGACCTAAATAAAATCGGATATAAGATCGATTTTAAGTAATTAATTTGCCCGGTTTAATAATCGAAAGAATAAATTTTAACCGTAAGTGGCTGAAACTGAAAAAAGGGAAGATATAATAGATTGAAATTGATTAAAATAGGTAAAATTTGATGTTAAATGAAAACAGCTTTATTTCTCGAAATTTACAATACAAAAAATGAGATGAATATACTATAATTAATATTGTAATATATTTTGTATTGTATTTTTGAATATTCCTAGAGGATTAACAGTTATGGATACTAGATTACTTGTAATTGCCGCACCTCTATTGGTTGCAGCATCATGGGCGTTATACAACATCGGTCGTTTAGCAATTCAACAAATTCAACGTTTATCTGCTTAAAAAGTTACCGTCTTCCTTTCTTTGACCATCAAAGCAAATTAAATAAAAAATCAAATAAATTTTCATTATTTGATTTTTTATTTAATTTGTTGTAGACTGTAGTTTATATTCAAAGCAATATCTATAAAACTTTATGGCTGTACCTAAAAAACGAACATCAAAAGCAAAAAAAAATGCTCGGAAAAGTGTTTGGAAAAAAAAGGCAGACAAAGCTGCTCAAAAATCTTTATCTCTAGCTAAATCAGTTTTGCAAGGCAAAACCACAAGTTTTGTATATAGTCTCTACATTGATGAATAAATCTTTAAATCTTCTTTTTAGATTTAAAGATTTACTGACATTCAAACAATAGTATAATTAATTAGAAAGCGGATGTGGCGAAATTGGTAGACGCGCTAGATTTAGGTCCTAGTAACTTTTGTTTTGAGAGTTCGAGTCTCTCCATCCGCACTTTATAAAAATATTAATAGTTAACAAATGACGCTTCCATTCACTTTACAGCAATTACGAATATTAAAGGCTATTGCATCTGAAAAAAGCTTCACCCGAGCTGCTGAAATTTTATTTCTTTCTCAACCATCTTTGAGTAAACAAATTAAAACCTTAGAAAATCGATTAAATATCTCATTAATAAATCGTGAGAACAATATCGTATCATTAACAGAAGCAGGTAAATTATTTTTACAGTATTCTGAGCGAATTTTAGCTTTATGCGAAGAAAGCTGTCGAGCATTAAATGATTTAAAAAGTGGAGATCGAGGAAATTTAACTGTAGGCGCTAGTCAAACTATTGGTACTTATTTAATGCCTCGTGTTTTAGCTCTATTTGCTCAGAATCATCCTCAGATTAACATTAAGGTAAATGTTGATTCAACCAGAAAAATAGCGAAGCGTGTCTTAGAGGGTGATATTGATATCGCTGTTGTGGGGGGAAATGTTCCTGAAGAATTAGAAAAGAGTCTTAAAGTTGAAAGTTTTGTTGATGACGATTTAATATTAATAATTCCAAAATCTCATCCTTTTGCTTTAAAGAAAAAAAAGAAAATTACTAAAGATGATTTATATCATTTAAATTTTATAACATTAAACTCAAATTCTACAATTCGAAAACTAATTGACAATATCTTAATTCAAAATCATATTCGAACAAAACAGTTTAATGTTATCATGCAATTAAATTCTATTGAAGCAATCAAGACAGCGGTTAGTCTAGGACTAGGTGCAGCTTTTGTTTCATCATCGGCTATTGAGAAAGAAATAGAATTGAAAACAATTGAAATTATAGCAATTGAAAATATTAAAATAACACGTATCTTATCTATTATAAGTAATCCAACATGTTATCGTTCGAAAGCAGGTGATTTATTTTATAATGAACTTTGGACTCTAAAAAATACAAATAACTAATAGATTTACATAGTTCTAATTATGTTGACGTCTATTAAAAAAGTCATGTATTATAGCTATTGTAAAGATAACAGTTTTTAAATTATGAAATATGCAATTGTTGAAATAAGTGGTAGACAATTCTGGATTGAAACTGGCAAATATTATGATTTCAATCGAATTCCAACAGAGCTTGGAAAAGAAATAACATTAAATAGAGTTTTATTATTAAATAATGATGGTGAAATTTTAGTTGGAAAACCTTATTTACAAAGTGTAAAAGTTAAAGGAAAAATTTTAGAACATTTACGCAGCCGTAAAACAATTGTTTATAAAATGAGACCAAAAAAGAAAACTCGTAAAAAACAAGGTCATCGACAAGAACTAACAAGAGTTTTGATCGAAGAAATCACTATTAATTAATTATTACAAGGAATTTAAAGAGAATGGCTCATAAAAAAGGTGCAGGAAGTACAAAAAATGGTCGTGATTCGAATGCGAAAAGATTAGGGGTAAAAAGATTTGGTGGTCAACAAGTCAAAGCTGGAAATATTTTAGTTCGGCAACGAGGAATGAAATTTAGACCTGGCTTAAATGTCGGTTGTGGAAAAGACTTTACATTATATGCTTTATCAGATGGAATCGTAAAGTTTGATCATTATACTTCTCAACGAAAACGTGTAAATATTATTGTGTAAAATAAAAAATTGAAGCACTAGAATGTTAAAAAATCCATTTAAAAAAAAATCCATTGCAAATAAGTATCAAAAATTAATTAGCGAGATTAATGAGTTAGAAACGACAATAAAAGGTTTGACGGATGGTGAATTACGAAATAAGAATGAACAATTAAAAAGACAATATAATGAAGAACAAGATTTAAATACTTTAATTGTTCAGTCATTCGCTTTAACACGAGAAGCAAGTTTACGAACTTTAGGATTACGTCATTTTGACGTTCAATTAATTGGAGGACTTGTTTTAAATAGTGGGAAAATTGCTGAGATGCGTACAGGTGAAGGAAAAACTCTTGTTGCTACATTGCCCGCTTCTTTGAATGCTTTAACAAAAAACGGCGTTCATATTGTTACTGTAAATGAATACCTCGCAAGTCGTGATCAAACTTCAATGGGTCAAATTTATCGATTTCTCGGATTAGAGACTGGTTTAATTCAAGAAAAGATGACAACAATTGAACGCCAAAGAAATTATAAAGCCGATATTACTTACGTAACGAATAATGAACTAGGATTTGATTATTTACGTGATAATTTAGCCTTAAATATTCGTGATGTAGTACTACGTCCATTTAATTATTGTATTGTAGATGAAGTTGATTCGGTTTTAATTGATGAAGCATTAACACCTTTAATTATAGCAAATTCTGTTAAAACGTGCGTTGATAAATATATTATCGCTTCAGAAATCACTGATTATTTAGAACTGAATATCCATTTTGAAATTGATGAGAAAAATAAAAATGTTCTTTTAACAAATCAAGGAACAATACAAATAGAAAAAATCCTTGGGGTGCAAGATTTATATAATCCTCGTGATCCGTGGATTCCATATATAATTAATGCAATTCGAGCATCTTCGTTATTTTTCCGTGATGTTCATTACATCGTTCAAAATAATCGAATTGTCATTGTTGATGAATTTACTGGTCGAATAATGCCAGATCGCCGTTGGAGCGATGGCCTTCATCAAGCTGTAGAAGCCAAAGAAGGTGTTCCAATTCGACAAACAACAGAGATAACTGCCTCGATTACATACCAAAACTTCTTTTTAGTTTATCCAAAATTATCTGGAATGACTGGGACTGCGAAAACAGCAGAAGTTGAGTTCGATAAAATTTATAGTTTGCCAGTTGAAGAAATTCCAACTGCTAGGCCAAATCTTCGCAAAGATTTACCAGATTTTATCTATAAGGATGAATTTTCAAAATGGAATGCAATTGCGAAAGAATGTCGTAGTATTTCTCTAGTTCAGCAACCTATTCTTATTGGTACAACAACGGTTGAAAAATCAGAAATGCTAGCCCAGTTATTAAATGAATATCAATTACCTCATCAAATTTTAAATGCCAAACCTGAAAATGTAAGACGTGAATCAGAAATTGTTGCACAAGCTGGAAAAAAAGGTAGCATAACAATTGCAACAAATATGGCGGGACGAGGAACTGATATTATTTTGGGTGGAAATATTCAGTTTAAAGTTCGTAAAGATTTATATAATATTTTAGTCTCATATAAATATAAGACTCAAGAAGATAAGAAAGATTACCCTAGTAGTCTAGTAGAAATATTTCCTTTATTAAAAAAATTAAAACAAACTTCTCAGAAATTTTTAAGTGTTTTGGCTTTATTAATAGAAGATAAAGATTTTATAAAACTATCAGATGTTGAAGTTCTAAAAGTTCTAAATGAAAGTGAATTAATTAGAATCCCAAAAACAAATTATCAATGTTCAATGAAATTTTTAGTTAATGAATTGATCAATTTTGAGAAAAAGAGTCAAAAACTAGATAATGTAATTGTTAAAAATTTAGGTGGTCTTTATATTATAGGAACAGAACGCAATGATTCTCGGCGAATTGATAATCAACTACGCGGACGATGTGGACGTCAAGGTGACCCTGGAAAATCTCGTTTCTTTTTAAGTATTGAAGACAAATTAATTCGACTTTTCGGAGATTCCAGACTTGAAAAAGTATTAAAAAGTCAGCTTTTAGATGATTTACCTCTTGAGTCGGAGTTAGTAACGAAAATTTTAGATTCAGCTCAAAAACGAGTTGAGGAAAGAAATTATGAATTACGGAAAAATTTATTTGATTATGACGATATCTTAAATAAACAACGAAATGTTGTCTATTATGAAAGACGTAAAGTTTTAGAAAGTGAATCTGCACGAATTAAAATTTTAGCTTATGGTGAACAAATAATTTCAGAAATAGCAAATAAATTAAGAAGAAAAAAAGTTTTTGGAAATCAAATAATTTCTCGTATTAAAAATTTATTGGGAACTAATTTATTAGCAACATTATCATACCTTGAATTTAGTGAGTTTGATCCGATTGATCTTCAGATTTATTTACTTCAAGAATTTTGGTTGTCGTATGAAGCAAAAATTTTAGAACTTGAAATTGAATATCCAGGTATTATTCAAGAATTTGAACGAACACTTATTTTAATTTATATGGACCGCGAATGGAAAGAACATTTACAAAAAATGTCATTATTACGTGATGCGGTAGGATGGAGAAAATATGGTCAACGAAATCCATTATCAGAATATAAAGAAGATGCCTATAAACTATTCAAATATCGTGGCTTAGTAACGCGACATTTAGTCGTTTACGAACTTCTACGATCATCAATATTATAAATATTAAATTAATATTCTTTAAAAATCATAATTTACTTATGACAAAACGTACACTCTCAAATAAATCACGCTACTCAATTTTAAAATTATCAGGGTTTCGGTCTCGTATGGCAACTACGCAAGGTCGAAAGACTATTCGAGCTCGCAGAAAAAAGGGTCGCAAACGCTTAGCAGTCAAAAATTAGTTTGAATAATTATTAGAGTTAATCATTTTTGTTTACTCTAATAATAAATAATTTTTTCGGTATTATAGCTATAATATTAATTTAGTAAACAGACTTTATAGTTAATTATTTTATGAAATTTAATGACGAATTAATACTTTTATTAAAAGCACGATATCCTATTATTTATATTAATACCATTGAAGAAGACCGGGTAGAGTACGTCATTCGAAAACATATAAAAGCTAATTTAAATCGAAGCATTTATAGTTGGGATTTTGTGGATGGTTATACTAATAATCCAAATAACGAAGGCTTTGCTAAACGAAATCCATTACAAGCCTTAGAATTAATTGAGCGGTTAACATCAGAAACACCGGCATTATTTCTGTTAAAAGACTTTAATCGATTTTTAACAGATGTTTCAATTTCACGTAAATTAAAAAATGTTAGTCGAATTTTAAAACTTCAACCAAAAACAATAATTATTATTGGTTCAGATCTACAAATTCCCAAAGAATTACAAGATCTAATTACAGTGTTACAATTTAATTTACCACTGGAAAGGGAAATTAACCAAGAATTATCACGTTTAATAAACTCGTTAAATCTTAAAATCGATCAACCACTTTTCGAAAGTTTAATCAGAGCGTGCCAAGGTTTATCACTTGAAAGAATAAGACGTGTTTTATCAAAAATTATCGCTACACATAAGACAATTGACAAAAATAGTATTGCAATATTATTAAGTGAAAAAAAACAAATTATTAGTCAAACTGAAATTTTAGAGTATTGGTCTGTCAACGAAAAAATCGGTAATATAGGTGGAGTAGATAATTTAAAAGAATGGTTAAAGAAACGAAAAACATCCTTTAGCATTCAGGCTGCAAACTATGGTTTACCAACACCACGTGGTTTATTGTTAATAGGGATTCAAGGGACTGGAAAATCATTAACAGCAAAAGCCATTGCAACTGAATGGCAGTTGCCTCTATTGAAACTAGATGTGGGAAGATTATTTGGTGGAATTGTTGGTGAATCTGAATCACGACTACGTCAAATGATTGAAGTTGCTGAAACATTGTCACCATGTATTTTATGGATTGATGAAATTGATAAAGCATTTAGTAATAATGAAAGTAAAGGAGATAGCGGCACAAGTAATCGTGTATTGGCAACATTTATAAGTTGGCTTTCAGAGAAAACAAAACCTGTTTTTGTTGTCGCAACGGCCAATAATGTCGATTTATTACCATTAGAGATTATTAGAAAAGGGCGGTTTGATGAAATTTTCTTTTTAGATTTACCTGATAAACAAGAACGTGAAGAAATTTTTAAGATTCATATTCAGGAATTTAGACCTAATAGTTGGAAACTCTTTGATTATGCAAAGTTAGCGCAATTATCTGAATCCTTTTCAGGCGCTGAAATTCGACAAAGTATTATTGAAGCGATGTATCATGCATTTGATCAACATCGAGAATTTACTACTGATGACATTTGTTTGGCATTAGAAGAATTAATACCATTAGCACAATTAGAAAATAGCCAAACATTAAAACTACAAAGTTGGGCGGCTTCGGGACGAATTCGTCTCGCTTCGTCAAAACGTATTTCTATTAATTAAATTAGTTAATGAAACAAAATGTTTTTAGATTTTTAGCAGACTTACGATTTGCTATTAGTATTTTATTAATAATTGCTTCTTCAAGTATTATAGGAACGGTTATTGAGCAAGATCAGTCAATTGAAATTTATAAACTAAATTATCCGTTAACCAATCGAATTTTTGGTTTTTTATCGTGGGATATCATTCTAAAATTTGGATTTGATCATGTTTATAAAACTTGGTGGTTTATAACCTTTATTTTGTTATTTGGAATAAGTTTATTAACTTGTACCATATTACAACAATTTCCCTCTTTACGTATTGCACGTAGATGTCAATTTTTTAGAACTATTGACCAATTTCGATTATTAAATATTTCAACAA